CTTCCGAAACGAAGGGGACTAAACAGGAACAAGAGGGATCCACCGAAGAAGACCCTTCCCCTTCCCTTTGTTCGGAAGAAAAGGAGGATCCGGACAAAATAGATGAAACGGAAGAGATCCAAGTGAATTGGAATGGAAAGGAAAAAAAAAAGGATGAATTCGACTTTCACTTTAAAGAGACATACGATAAAAATCGCCCCGTTTATGAAAATGATTATTTTGATGGAAATCAAGATAATCATTTTCAGTTAGAAATTAAAAAAGAGAAAAACCTCTGTAAAAGTAAAATTTAAATTAAATTTTAAATTAAATAAATTACTAAAAAAAGAAAAAGGGATACATAAAATAAGTAAAAGAAGAGATAAGAAGATATGCGCCCTCCACCTAGATATTTAATCATTTCTGCTACAAAAAAACTTGTAACACCAATACCATTCGGAATTCCATCAACGACTTGTCTATCAAAAAAATGAGTTAATTTGGCTAATCCTCTTATACCCTTTGTTAAGGTTTTTGCATAAAAAACGTCTATGTAACCGCGATTACATGACCAATTATATATTCCATTTATTATTTTATCCCAGAAAATTCTCCTAGGACCCAGTTTAACATTAACCAAAAAATTGATTAAGTTAAAATTTCGAAAATATGAATAAGCAGGCCCATATAAAAGAAACGCGATAACTATTCCGAAAAAAGATATACTAACGGAAAAAATGGCATTTCTCATAAATTCATACCAATCAAAATCATTGTTAGCATTTAAATGTAAAAAGTTTATCGACGGGGTTAACCATTTTGATAATATATCAAAATGAGTTCTTCCTGGACCAAAAGGAATTCCTATGGATCCGACGAACAAAGTAAATAAGACCAATACAAGAAGTGGCAATAACATAGTATTCTCCGATTCATAAGGATACGGAGCATTTTTTTTATTGGGAAAATTCTTAATAGTAATAAGGGGTCGCATCATATTTCTTACATGAGCATCCATTGGATATATTTTTTTCGAAAAAAAAGAAACCCTTTCATTATTATTCATTGTTGATAAAATACAATTCTTTTTTTTTCGTTCCTTTTTTCCCCATATGGATATAGAATAGAACACATTATTTTTTTTGCCGCAGTAATTTTGAAAATGAAAGTTTAAATGCCCTTCAAAAGTAAGTAAATACATCCGAAACATATAAAATGCCGTTAACCCGGCTGTGAAACACGCTATTATTGCGAAAATCGGCGAATACACCCAGCTATCATTAAGAATTTCGTCTTTGGACCAAAAACAAGCAAGGGGTGGAATACCACAAAGAGAAAGTGTACCTAATAAAAATGCAGTTTTTGTAATTGGCACATATTTTGTTAAACCGCCCATAAGAGCCATATTCTGGCTTTTATCTGGAGAATATCCAACAAGGGTTTCCATTGAATGAATAATGGATCCAGATCCTAAAAATAATAATGCTTTCGAATAAGCATGCGTGATCAAATGAAATAAAGCAGCTCTATAAGATCCCATACCTAAAGCTAACATAATATAACCCAATTGAGACATTGTAGAATAGGCTAAACTTCTTTTAATGTCTCTTTGAGCAAGAGCCAAAGTCGCTCCTAATAGTATTGTTATTATACCTACCAAAGAAATTATATTCATTATGGAAGGTATAGCTGTAAAAAGAGGAAGAAGTCGAGCTACAAGAAAAATGCCCGCGGCTACCATAGTAGCAGCATGTATAAGAGCCGAAATAGGAGTAGGACCTTCCATAGCATCGGGTAACCATACATGAAGAGGGAATTGCGCAGATTTAGCAATCGCACCAACAAATAATAGGGAAGCACACAAAGTAAGAAATAAAGAATTGGCTCCGTTATTATCAATCAAATTATTAGCTATTTCGAACAAATCCCGAAATTCAAAACTTCCCGTTACCCAATAAAGACCTAAGATTCCTAAAAATAAACCAAAATCCCCTACACGATTAGTTACAAAGGCTTTTTGGCAAGCACTTGCTGCAAGGGGTCGTGTAAACCAAAAACCTATTAATAGATAGGAACACATTCCAACCAATTCCCAAAAAATATAAATTTGTATCAAATTTGAACTAGTAACCAACCCAAGCATGGAAGCATTAAAAAACCCCATATAAGCAAAAAATCTCAAATATCCTCGGTCGTGAGACATATAATTGTCACTATAAATAAGAACCATTGTTCCAACAGTAGTAATTAATATTAACATAATAGAAGTAAGTGGATCTATCAAGTATCCAAAATCCAAGGAAAAATCATTATTGATTGTCCAAGACCGTACATATTGGTAAATAGGACTGCCATTTATTTGCTGAATAGACAGATCCACTGAAAAAAGCATAACTATACTTAATAATAAAACACTAGGAAAAGCCCATATACGACGAATCTTTTTTGTTGCCGCCGGAACAAGGAGAAGACCCACCCCTATTGCTATAGGAACTGGAAGGGGGACTAAAGGTATGATCCACGCATATTGATATGTATGTTCCATAATCAAATTAAACTTTTTTTATAATATAAATTGTTTAATTGTTTTGTTTCCGATTCACCCGCTCTTATATATTTTGAAGGGAGAAAAAAATAAAGTAAATAACGATATGCAAGATATGAAAGGACTCTAATATAATAATATATTTTTTTTTTATTTTTATTTCATTCTTCAAAAAATTTGAATAGAATATTATATTCAAATAAAGAAGTTACGATTGGTCAATAAAATGAAGTCAATGTTGAAAAGTTATTTTATAACGTAATTATAATTATTACAATACAATAATAGAAATAGAATTTTAATCCATATAAAAATAAAAAAGGATATAAAAAAAAATAAATACTTGATTAAGTACTTGATTCTGATAGGATTCTATGATCCACCAATAACCCGATAAACAGAAAAAAAGTCTCTCTTTTTTTTATTATCACATACCGTATTAATAAATTAACTACGAAAATTAACAGATACTAGTCTCATTCTATTTTTCGAATTTTACAGTTGCGTTTTCTTAAATTAGATAAATTAGATAAGAGTTCTGAACCTTTTTTATTTCTTTTTTTAAATTCCGTTTATATACCCGGAGATCCCGTATGGGATAATATATATATTATATAGTAAGTTAGTAAGTACTGGCCGGTATAAAGCATTCTTTCTTTGGATATTGTATGTATAAAATATGAATATGGAATAGGGAATAGTAATTAAATTATATAATATTTTGAACAATAGATATCTTCCATTCCACATTTAACTATAACTAATGAATAACCTTTGTATTTTTAAATAGCGTTTCCGAAAAAACGTACTTCTATATATGTATATGTCCAAAACAAAAAAAGTATGCGTAAAAATTTTTGGAAAAATAAAGCATATTGATCATCGATAAAAACTTTTTATTTAGCAAAATAACTTTCCACCGGAAGGGGGTTCGAAAAGTTTTTTTTATTTGAATCCGAATAAAAAAAAATAAGATAAATGAGAAAGAAATCATAAAAAAGAAATATAAAAATAAAAAAAAAATAGAAATGGTGTATAAAAAAATAGAAATTGTGGACATGGATTGATAACATAATTATCTAGTTTAACTCTTCAATTCCATAAAAACTTAAGCCGCATGAAGGGCCATTGCATTGTTAAAACTAAGACCATATCACACTACAATTAAGGTAATGATTATTGAACAACGTTCAAATAGGAATTCGAAAGATCCTTTTTTTTTTCTCAAGATATTGCTATTGCATTGAATTGAGCCCTCCTCCTTCAATCTCGACGATTGAAGATGGATGTACTATTATGATTTCGTTGAGCAAGCCGCTATGGTGAAATCGGTAGACACGCTGCTCTTAGGAAGCAGTGCTAACGCATCTCGGTTCGAGTCCGAGTGGCGGCATCTTATAAAAAAAGACTTAGTAAACTAAATACTCTAAAAACTCCTATAATGTATAGAATGAAATTCCGGATTTCCATTCCATTATTCCATTGTTGGGGGACATCCTTATTTTAAGGACTTTTATGATATTGTTTACTTTAGAACATATATTAACTCACATTTCTTTGTCGATTGTTTCCATTGTAATTACGATTTATTTGATGAACTTATTAGTTCACGAAATCGTAGGACTATATGATTCGTCGGAAAAAGGAATGGTAGCCGCTTTTTTATGTATAACAGGATTATTAGTTATTCGTTGGATTTATTCAGGACATTTACCCTTAAGTGATTTGTATGAATCATTAATGTTCCTTTCGTGGAGTTTCTACATTATTCATATGATTCCCTATTTTAGGAACCATAAAAATCATTTAAATGAAATAACTGCACCCAGTGCAGTTTTTACCCAAGGGTTTGCTACTTCGGGCCTTTTAACTGAAATGCATCAATCCACCATATTAGTACCTGCTCTACAATCGCAGTGGTTAATGATGCACGTAAGTATGATGATATTAAGCTATGCAGCTCTTCTGTGTGGATCATTATTATCAGTGGCTCTTCTAGTCATTACATTTCGAAAAAATATCGACATTTTTTCGAAATGTAAAAGCAATCATTTACAAATGGGGGCATTTTCCTTTGTCAAATTTAAATACGCCAATGAAATAAGCAATGCTTTAAAATGGAAAAACAACAATTTGATTTCATTTAGAAATAGAAATTATCATAGGTATCAATTAATTCAGCAATTGGATTGTTGGAGTTCCCGTGTCATTAGTCTCGGATTTCTATTTTTAACCGTGGGTATTCTTTCGGGAGCAGTATGGGCTAATGAGGCGTGGGGATCATATTGGAATTGGGATCCAAAAGAAACTTGGGCATTTATCACTTGGACAATATTCGCAATTTATTTACATACTAGAACAAATGAAAATTTGCAAGGCTCAAATTCTGCAATTGTGGCTTCGATGGGATTTTTTATAATTTGGATATGCTATTTTGGAGTAAATCTATTAGGAATCGGGCTGCATAGTTATGGTTCATTTGCATTAACTTCTAATTGAAGAAAGGGTCTTACAAACCCAATACGCAATATATGGCAATAGCATATAAGAAAGTTTGTATGGGTTTTTAAGAACCGTTTGAATCACGACTTGATTCAAATGGTTCTTAAAAACTACAAAAATACTTAACTACTTATTTAGTTTTCATTGTACAACGAACTATAAAAAAAAATGAGAATTTTTTCTATCTTTTTCTATACTATATATGATATGTTCTATTTTACTTATTTTTTTTATGAAAACGATCTATAAAAGTAATTAGATATAATAGCTTCGACCTTGTCAATTGATAGTGAGAGAACGAAATCCGGATAAATACCAATACCTATTACGGGTAAAAAGATACAGATGGAAACAAAGAGTTCTCGCGGCCCCGAATCAAAAAAAGGATAATTTGGAGAATAAAATTGCTTGTATCCATAGAACATTTGACGTAACATAGATAATGAATAAATAGGAGTTAATATCATTCCAATTGCCGTTACAAAAGTTATTAGTATTTTGGGGATTAAAAGATATTTTTGGCTCGTAATTAGTCCAAAAAAGACTACCAACTCTGCAACAAAACCACTCATTCCAGGCAATGCAAGAGAAGCCATCGAGAAGCTACTGAACATTGTAAATATTTTTGGCATGGGAACCGCTATTCCTCCCATTTCGTCAAGATAAACAAGACGTATTCGATCGTAACTTGTTCCTGCCAAGAAAAAAAGCGCAGCACCAATAAATCCATGAGATATCATTTGTAAAATAGCGCCATTGAGTCCTGTATCAGTTATGGAACCCATTCCTATAATTATGAAACCCATATGAGATACGGAAGAATAGGCAATTCTCTTTTTTAAATTGCGCTGACCCGGAGATGTTGAAGCTGCATAAATTATTTGAATTGCGCCTACTATCATCAACCAAGGAGAAAATATAGAATGAGCACGGGGTAATAATTCCATATTGATCCGAACCAACCCATATGCTCCCATTTTTAATAAGATTCCGGCTAAAAGCATACATGTACTGTAATGTGCTTCTCCGTGGGTATCCGGTAACCATGTATGTAGAGGTATAATCGGTAATTTGACAGCATAAGCAATAAGAAATCCAAAATATAATATTATTTCCAACGCCACCGGATACGATTGATTGGCTGATGTTTCAAAATTTAATGTTGGTTCATTGGAACCATATAAACCCATACCCAGAACTCCCATTAAGAGAAAAACGGAACCCCCTGCGGTATACAAAATGAACTTTGTAGCGGAATACAAACGTTTCTTCCCCCCCCACATGGATAAAAGTAGGTATACAGGAATTAATTCGAATTCCCACATGATAAAAAAAAGTAAAAGATCTCGAGAAGAAAATAATCCTATTTGACCGCTGTACATTGCTAACATGAGGAAATGGAACAATCTCGAATCTCGAGTAACGGGCCAAGCCGCCAAAGTAGCTAAAGTAGTGATGAATCCCGTAAGTAACATGGGTCCTATGGAAAGTCCATCGATTCCTAATCTCCAGTGAAAATCAAAAAAATAAATCCATTTATAATCCTGTTCTAGTTGGATTAATGGATCGTCGAATTGGAAATGATAACAAAATGCATAAGACGTTAGAAGTAGTTCTAATATACATATACAAATAGTATACCATCGAATAACCTTATTTCCTCTATGAGGAAAAAAGAAAATGAAAGTACCCGCGAATATCGGCAAAACAACAATTATTGTTAACCAAGGAAAATCATTCGTGGTAAAGACAAGATACACTTTGACCAGAAAAACCCGTGCTCGAAAGAAAATAATAGAATTAATCGAGTACGGGTTTTTGTCGGTAAAAATAAAAAAAAAAAATGGATTCAAGTGGAATTTTCTGGAACGTATTAATAAGCTAGACCCATGCTCCGAGTTGTCTCATGCCATAAATAAACCCGGACACTTAGGAAATCCGTTGGGCAGGCGGATTCGCACCTTTTACAACCTACGCAGTCTTCTGTTCTTGGAGCAGAAGCAATTTGTTTAGCTTTACATCCGTCCCAAGGTATCATTTCTAATACATCCGTGGGGCAGGCTCGTACACATTGAGTACATCCTATACATGTATCATAAATCTTTACTGAATGTGACATTGGAGCTATAAATTTTTTTAACATCATAAATTTTCAATCTAGTAAAGTAGTAAATTAATTATATATTGTAGACACTAGACGAATCAATGATTTAGATTTACCAGAACCAACCAACTTCTGGATCTGCTCATGAAAGAGGGCCAAGATACTTTGATTTATTACGTTTTAGCAAAGAGCACCATATCATATGCTTATGTTGCACATACCCATTTTGTTTTAATGGGTCAATAGATTTATTTATATGTATATGATTCTCGTTATTTATTCAACAAATTCGATTGATTGATACGGGTTGATTTTCTGTTACGATGAATTGATGAAACAATAGCTAATCCAATGGCGGCTTCAGCAGCTGCAATTGCTATAACAAAAATCGAGAAAACATCTCCTTTTAATTGGCGACTATCAAATAAATCCGAAAATGTTACAAAATTGATATTAACTGCATTCAGTATGAGCTCAAGACACATAAGTGCTCGAACCATATTTCGACTTGTAATCAACCCATAAATACCGATGGATAATAAATAGGCACTCAAAACAAGTACATATTCGAGCATCATTGATCAACCCCTCATCAATCTCGATTCATTTCAATATGAACAAAAATGCAACCAATTTCACTGACTAAAATAGAATAATCTAAAAGGGAAAGTACGTAATGTAATTTAAAGTAAGGTATTGTTAATAGATAATAGATACAACTAAGAGCATTTCTATTTCCTTTTTTTGAATTTTATACACGAACAATAAATAGAATTTAAAGAAAAGAAAAGAGCAAGTCCTTATTAATTATAAGTATTTAATACTGACGGGCCATAGCAATTGCACCTATCAAGGAAACTAAAAGAATTATTGAAATAAGTTCAAATGGAAGAAAAAAATCTGTTGATAAATGAATCCCAATTTGTTGACCATTATTTATCAAGTCCTGCTCTATAATCTGGTTTGATCTTGTAGTCCAAAGAATCCCGTACCATGACGTATCTAGGATAGGGGTAATTAGTGAAACAAAAATACTGGTACAAACCAAGGAAGTAACCCCATCTCCAACGGTCCAAAGATGGAAATCCTTGTAATATTCGGAACCATTGATGAACATCACAGCAAATACAATTAATACATTTATTGCTCCCACATAAATAAGAAGCTGTGCAGCAGCTACAAAAGGAGAGTTCGATGGAATATGGAATAAGGATGTACAAACAAGAACCAATCCCAATGAAAAGGCAGAAAAAATGGGATTGGTAAGTAATACCACTCCTAGACCTCCCAATATAAGACCCAACCCCCCCAAAACCAAAAGAAAATCGTGTATTGGTCCAGGTAAATCCATTCTATGTAAAATAAAAGATAAATTAAGTCGAAATTTTTCATGATACGATTGACCAAACCAGAAAAAAAAGAAGTTACCCTATTTATTTTTATTTCTTTTTTGATGCGTTCCCGTATTGATATTGAATTAAATATAAATGGGGTGAGGTTTGATGTAGATATTAATTGAATGGTTGAATATTATATTAGAATTAGATCAAAACTTACTCAATTGGTAATTGTTCTTGGATCAAGTGGTTTACCCGCGGCCTTTGTGATTTGAGTCGAATTCATAATTGTTCGAATTGTGTAATCTCCAATTACTGGCATTGGTAACCGACCTAAAGCAATTTGATTATAATTCAACTCGTGACGATCATAAGTAGAAAGTTCATATTCTTCAGTCATTGATAAACAATTCGTTGGACAATACTCAACGCAGTTACCGCAAAAGATACAGATTCCGAAATCAATACTGTAATTAAGCAAGCGTTTCTTTCGAATATCCGTTTCCAATTTCCAATCAACAACAGGTAGATCTATAGGACATACCCGAACACATACTTCACAAGCAATGCATTTATCAAATTCAAAGTGGATTCGACCGCGGAAACGCTCTGATGTGATCAATTTTTCATAAGGATATTGAATAGTTACAGGTAAACGATTCGCATGGGATAAAGTAATCATAAAACTTTGACCGATATACCTTGCAGCCCTTACTGTTTGTTGGCCATAATTTATGAACCCAGTTACCATGGGGAACATATCTTGCATATCTATGAATCATTTGATGTTTCTTTCTCTTGTTTGAGAAAAGCTATGAATCTAGAATATCCTCTCCTCTGCCTTTACAATGAAAAGAGTTGGGAAGAAGTTGTCAATAATAGATTACCTAAAGAAATAGGTAAAAGAAATTTCCACCCAAGATTTAATAGTTGGTCCATTCTCATCCTAGGTAAAGTCCATCTTGTTGTGATAGGAATGAACAGGAACAAATAGGCTTTCGCTAATGTAATAAAGATACTAATTGTCGTTCCAAAGACTCCACCCATTTCATTTATTCCTAAAAGCCCAGGAATTGATATGTACGGAATAGAGAAATTCCAGCCGCCCAAGTAAAGAACTGTTACAAATAATGAAGAAACGAGTAGATTGAGATAGGAAGCAACGTAAAATAAACCAAATTTTATACCGGAATATTCGGTTTGATAACCTGCTACTAATTCTTCCTCGGCTTCGGGTAAATCAAAAGGTAATCTTTCGCATTCTGCTAAGGAAGAAATAAAAAAAACAGTAAACCCTATGGGTTGGCGCCAAAGATTCCAACCCCAAAAACCATACTTTGACTGTGCCTCAACTATATCAACTGTACTTGAACTGTTAGATAATCATAGTCGGTGAGAACATCACTATTCCCACCGCTATTGCAAAACCGTACATGAGACTTAAGCTTCATACGGCTCCTCGCTGGCCACAAATAAATCTAAGGGCAGGTTCAATATTATCTCGATATATATACTTGTCTTATAGGGTAGATAGAGTAAAGATACATCGGAGAGTCCAAAATTAGACCAACGCAATTCTGTCTGCCATAATAAAAAAAATGCTTCTGAATTGATCTCATCCTTTATAATTTCCTTTTTTGTTCAGTAATAACTTAACACTTCAATGAAAATACTCGTTATATCGCGTTGTATCAATAGACTACTCATTTCTTTCGATTACTAAAGTAAAGAAGAATTTTACATTCTATTAGTTCATGAATCACGATTAAGAATTTTATCTGTATGAATATGGATAAAAAAAAAAAAAGAAATAAAATATTAAGGGTTCCTTCGTTCCTGATAGTAATTTGTTTAATCAGTGGGTAGGAGCATACTCTGGATCGGGATCGCGGGGAAGTACTTCTTGATCATTTCTACCAACGTAAAGCCCCATTAGGATTCCTTTTATGTTATGCAGAAAGCTTTGGTTTGGATAACTTACTTACATTATCTCGAGTATATTACTAATAAATCCTTTGTGTACCTTGGTATTCCTAACCATCCACTCATTTTTGTTCGACCCCCGGTATGGTAACATACAGCAGTAAAAACTCCATACAGTGAATCTTTTAGACCCGCTTCAAACTATGATGATTAGTCAACCAATTTTGGGGTAACCCGTTTCGGCTGTATTCTATTTACGTCCGCTTAGCTTAACCCGTGTACCTAGGGAATGAGGCTTAATCTTTTGACTGCCCATTTGTAAGCCGTTTTATTTCACTCATATAACTATCTGGTTTAGTTTATCGCCCCGAATGATGAATAAAAAATGAGGATATCTATTCAATACATTCCACTTTTTTCTTAGAACTAAATAAATCCAATTATTTCCTAGAATGAAAATGAAATAAAAAAATAGGCAAAAAAAATGCGTGTCCTAACGAATCGCACGTAGAGATATTGATAATACGCATGGAGTTAATGGTATTTCATAACTAATCGATTGAGCAGCAGCTCGTAGACCACCTAAAAAGGAATATTTATTATTTGATCCATATCCTGACATAAGAAGTCCAATAGGAGCAATACTGGAAATGGCAATCCATAAAAAAACTCCTATACTAAGATCGGATAAAACAAGGCGATATCCAAAAGGAATTACTAAATAACTTAGTAAAATGGATATGACCGCTATAGAGGGTCCGATACTGAATAAACGAATATCCCCTCTAGATGGGCGAAGATCCTCTTTAAAAAGTAGTTTGGTACCATCTGCTAGAGCTTGAAGAATTCCCCAAGGACCCGCGTATTCAGGCCCAATACGTTGTTGTACCCCTGCAGATATTTGTCTTTCTAACCACACAATTACCAGTACTCCTATTATGATTCCGAATACAGTAGTAAAAATAGGAACAAGTAACCATATGAGTTCATAAACCTCTTTTAAGGATTCCGGTCTGGAAAAAGAATGGATAGCTTCCACTTTTGTCGTATCAATTATCATTTCAACGATCAACCTCTCCCATAATAATATCGATACTACCGAGTATTGTCATAATATCAGCCAATTTCATTCTTTTAACTAGCTGAGGAAGAATTTGCAAATTGATAAAACCGGGCGGCCGAATTTTCCATCTCCAGGGAAAAACACTCCGATCTCCTATCAGAAAAATTCCTAATTCCCCCTTGGGGGCTTCTACTCGCACATAAAGTTCTTGTTTCGACAATTCAAAAGTGGGCGAAGGTTTTTTACTAATGAATCGATAATCAAAATCATTCCACTCGGAATCCTTTGTTCTATCAAAGCGCCGTACCTCTAAATTCTCATAAGGCCCCCCTGGAATTCCTTCCAGGGCTTGTTGAATTATTTTTATGGATTCCGTCATTTCACAGATTCGGACTAAATAACGAGCTAATGAATCTCCTTCTTTTTGCCATTGTACTTCCCAATCAAATTCGTCGTAACACTCATAATGATCGACTTTACGAAGATCCCATTGAATTCCGGAAGCTCGTAGCATGGGTCCCGATAAACCCCAATTTATTGCTTCTTCTCCGCCAATAAAGCCCACCCCCTCAACTCGTTCCAAAAAAATGGGATTGCGCGTAATAAGCTTTTGATATTCAGTAACCCCTGTCAAAAAATAATCACAGAAATCCAAACATTTATCGATCCAGCCATAAGGTAGATCGGCAGCGACCCCTCCGATACGGAAATAATTATGCATCATTCGCATACCTGTGGCAGATTCGAATAGGTCATATATGAATTCTCTCTCTCGGAAAATATAGAAGAAAGGAGTCTGCGCACCGATATCTGCCATAAAAGGGCCCAGCCATAACAAATGAGAAGCTATACGACTCAACTCTAACATAATTACTCTAATATAGCTCGCTCTCTTCGGTACTTGAATATTTCCCAACTGTTCTGGGCCATTTACTGTTATTGCTTCTGTAAACATAGTCGCTAAATAATCCCAGCGTGTTACATAAGGAAGATATTGTATAATTGTTCGATTTTCTGCTATTTTTTCCATTCCTCTGTGTAAATAACCCAATATGGGTTCGCAGTCAATAACATCTTCCCCATCTAGAGTAACAATGAGTCGAAGAACACCATGCATTGATGGGTGTTGAGGACCCATATTGACTATCATGAGGTCCTTTCTTGTAGTTGGTACAGTCATATATTTTTTACCCGATTCATTATTCCATGAATTGCTGAAAACTAAATGTAGTTCATCAAAATTCAAAAATAGAATTTGAATTTAAAGGAGAATAGAAATCTAATAAATCAAAGAATTCAAAACGCATTTTCAAATTAACTTAACGAGTTTGTGGCTCACGAATATTCAATTGACTAATTAATTCTTTATAACGTACTTTATTTTTCTTTGACAAATAAGCCAGTATCCGTTGACGTTTTCCCAGAATTTTCTGCAGACCTCTCTGAGATAAATAGTCTTTTCTGTGCAATTCCAAATGGGAAGTAAGTCTACGTATCTTATTGGTGAAACTGAATACTTGAAATTCAGCAGACCCCCTATTTTCTTTTTGCGGAATAACCGAAATGCATAAATTTTTTACCATAAAAAGAATCCTTCTTACCCCTTTCTTTAGTTTTTACAGATATGTATTTTACGGATCAGTAATAATAATAAATGCCAGTCATTTTCATTTCTTATACACAATAATCGGGATTTATTCGTATACTTCTTTTTTTTTTATCAAATTCAATCAATCCGATTTTCCATTTTATTCGCGGGTATGGGTTCAAGGGGTTGGTACATTTCTACAACACCCACAAAGAAGAATAGTTTGGACCCAAGATAAAAAGATTATGACGACTCATTTCTATATATAATTGCTAAGATAAGTTCATTGAATCAGTATCATGTACCAGAATATAACACAAGGCACATGCATATTTTTTTGTCTTCATATATTATACCAGATATGCCCGCTCGATCCGTAGAAAGAGTACCATCCACTCATTATCGTGGATACATATGTATCCTTAACATACTGAAACGACTACCATTATTGGTATCAAACCAATAGCGATTCATGCAAGCTAAATCTTCTAATCGATAATTGGGCCAAAGAAATAATTTTAACTTAATCAATTTATTTGTATCTCCATCAAAACGCTTATCCGCAAAAAAAAATTGACCGTAGTGCCTTGCATTGTTCCCATTGCCAAATACTGGGCTTCTATCCCCAACATTTACATTTCTCGAACCGAAACAAGTTTGAATTCTCAATTCTCTACGACGTCTAGGAGATAAAATGTTTTCGGGAACAAAAAAATCATAATGATTTTCGTCTTTATTCCCAAACAACTTTTCATGTCGTGCAATAAATTCATTAAGATTATTCTTCTTAACATTTCTTTTTTCTTGGAATCTTCGATTTGTTTGATGCTTACTCGTATGCACACGTGAAATAGCTACGGTTTGGTACATGATAAATTGTCCATCCCATTTTATGGATAGCCGAGCCGGTTCAATAATCAACAGCCCCTTTTCTATCAATTTTGTAAAATTTCTATTCTTTGGAATCAGGATTACCTCCAGATCCAGTTCCTGTCTTTTAATAAAGGATAGAGCCATTTTCTTGGGGTTTATCGCTCGAAGCAGTATACAATATAGATTGAGATTGCCTATTTGGCTTTCGTCACTAAAAGAATCAATTGAAAATTGATAAAGAAAATGTCTTTTCAGGACGAAGTCTATCTCCGCGATTTTGTTGCTCTTATTATATTTCCCTTTCATTCTGCGTTTTTGAATGTCTGATACCCCATAATCTTCATCTTCTTTAACATCTTTTTGTTTTTCGTTGATGTTTCTATTCCATTTAAAAAGAAGTAAATTTATTGGTATGATCTGCGGTTCAATCTGATATGCATCATTAGGTAAGACAAATTCGGGGAAAAACCAAAGTTCCAGATTCGATATTGGCCAATTTAGTATTTCTTCATTCATTCCCATCCAGTCAAAAGATGTTTTTGTTTGATTGGCGGGGTTTATTTGTTTATGAAGATAAGAAGGATTAAAAAGATTTTTCTTATCCATTTTAGTTTTCTCAATTATTTCATATTTCATAGAATTCTTAGTATTTTTTTTAATGTCGGCGTTGCCCCCAATATCTATATTTGTCCATTCCTCAATATCGATCTTTTTTCTAAGACAAAAATGAATAGTGCTCCAATCAAAAAATTTTCTATCCGTATTTTTATCAATAATAGAATCTTCTCCTAGATAATTACTAAGATCTATATCTCGTGGCCAATCAAAAAATTCAGGATTATATGTCTTGTAATTATAGGTAACCCCCGGGGCCCCTTTTATTTGTAACGCCGGCCCATAAATATATGAATCCTTCTTATCTTCATAATCATAATTAATATATTTATTTGATAAAAGATCATATTTGTAGTTTTTTTTTAATTTATCTTTTTGACTCGGTAATGAATTCACTGCATAATTGTTTTGTTTCTCGTAATGAATTAATTGTTCTTTTTCATATAAATCAAAATTTCTTGCGTTTGTATTTTGAACCATAAAACTTTGCTTGATTCTATTTCTCCATTTTTGCGGCACTAATCTGGACCATCTAGTCTGAGATAAATCGTATTTATAGTGATCATTATCCATTAACCAGCTTTTCCATGTCCATGTATTAGTATTAATTCCAAAATATCGAAGTTTCTTATGCCTTGATTCGGAATGAAATATTCCTTGTGTTCCACAAAAATCTTTTATTCTATCCTTAATAAAAGAAGTTGTTCCGTGATATTGAAACAGGGCTTTCAAGGGATACTTGTTGATAACTTGGGTTTGTGATAATTTGTAAAATACATATGCCTGTGACAAGGAAGAGAGGTCACCAAAAATCTGTGAATTTTGATTCATAATATTTGAAATAAAATGAATTGGATTTTGATTTGTTTCATCATTGTAATTGTAACTGTATTTATAATTGTAACTGTATTTATCAGTATTCGTAATTCGTTTTGTTGATTTAAGTAAATTTTGTACACCTATTTTCGAAATATTAATAATGGTAGGTAAAAAGATATCCATGTATATCCTTTCAATAAACAATTTAATAAAATAGTGACATTTACGTATTAGTCGGGAACTTCTTCTTTTTAATATCTGCCAAATCTTTTTCGGCGATTCTAATCTTTTATCATCACAACGTGTTTCGTTAGGGATAATGCTTATATCCGGAGTTATAAGTATGTTTTTCTTGTCTTTTGTTATTTTTTCAATTTGATTTCGGATTGTACTTGTCCTATCTGCTAGATCCCTCATCCGCTCTTCTGTCAGTGAATAATCTGCCCAATCCATACCAATGGACGATTCAGGAATCATCGAATTCCTTATTATCATGTCTTTTTTATTTCCATTCGATTCATATACTTCTCTTAATCCAAAGAGTCTTTTTATAACTTTTGATAGCTTTACAAATTTTGTTCTTTTTTTTATAATTTTTTGAGCTCGAAAATACTTCTTTTGAACTTTTCTATATATTTTTTTTAATTTGTTAGAAATAGGTTTAAAAAAGGAAGGTATTTTTCGGCGAGAACCAAAAGGTACTCCGATTTCCTGTCCCCAAACATTTAAAAAAGAAGAATCATATGCTTTTGTCCCATTATTTTTCGTTGAATCTGTATAATAATAGGAGTCTGGCTTATATCCGCGCCACGGTTTCATACGGAAAGGTAATAGTATTTTTATCTGAATACCGTCGATTAACCAGCCTTTCGGAAATTCGTTTTTTGCTACTGGAACCCCATTATGGGTGCATCTAACATGAATTTCGTTACTCAACTCTTCGAAATCCTCGTTCCACTCGGGTAATTGAAATAATAGCAGACGTCCAATATTTTTGGCTATTATGAACGAAGGCAATATTATATATTTTCTAAGAATGGAATGGGTTACTAACAGAAGACTCCTTGCTGTTTGAGCATACGTAATAGTATCCCAAGTTTCTTCTATTTTTATACGTTCATTTTCGTTTTCTTCGTCCTCCATTCCTTTCGCTTCTTCCTCTTTTACATAATAAAAAACTTCGGATTCCGGGACCTTCCAAATATTCAAAATGACATTTTGAAATCTATAAAAAATAGACAAAAACAAATTGTCTATTTTGTCCACAAAAAGCGGGGAATGCATATTTGTTTGAAACATCCGCCAAATACCCGTTTTACATCTTTGAGAACGCATAGATCCGTTGATTATATCTCGACGAAAATCGGATCGGTTCGGATAACGTAACACATACACATCGTCTTCTTGAACACGATCACTATTAGTATCGATACCACGTTTCCTCTCCAGATCCCTCCTTACATCCAATTCGTTATCCGTAAAAATGACTACACATTTGGGTTTTCGTGTACGAACATTTAGGTCATGTTCGATTGACTCTTCTTCATTTCCTTCTTCTGGTTCGTCAATCAAATTGTATGACCACCTTGGTACCTTTTTATTTATTTCATTTATTCCAATAGCTTTATTTCTAATTGTTTGATCATCGAAATAGGTTGTAATTGCATCGAATAAATATTTCGATTGATTTTTGGAATGAACCCTTCCCTGTTCTGATTTTTGTTCAAATTCTCCGTAATCCGTAGGAAGGATATCGTGAAGTTTATTTATCCAAAGACTTTCTACGGAATCTTCTATCGAGGTTATTAAAAAATCGCTCCTGTTTGAACAGGAAGACTCTTTTTTGATTGTTCCGCGATGGGGCCCGTTCAAAAGAGGATCATACATTTTGGGTAAGCATTCTTGTTCTGTTTCATCATTGCACAATCTAGTTCTTTTTTCGAGTACATCCAGAGCAAGAGATTCCTTGTCTAGGGCTTCCATTCGATGGATAAGTTCGTTGCTCAGGTTGTGTCGTTTTTGTTTATTGGTATAAACCCAATTATTATATAGCTCCTCTGAGGATAATTTTTCTGTTGTGTACAAAAACATCTTATGTTGTATCATTTCAAAAAAAGTGGATAGGCTGGGCGGGTATGTAAAAGAGATTCTT